TTGATTGCAAGCACAGGATGGGTCGATGTTGTAGATGATGAACCAATTTTTTTATATGCTTGTCACTTTCTCTTTTTTAGTATTGTCTATAATAATAGATGACTCAAAAACTTTCAATTGGTATTTTTTTTTCTCTCCTCTTTTGATTTGGCAAAAATTGAAACTTAGGTAAGTGCTTTTTTAGAAATATATGTAGAAAAAGACCAGATTTCATTGAGCTCCTTCATGCCTACTCTAACTAGTTATTTCGGTTTTCTACTAGCGGCTTTAACTATAACCGCAGCTTTCTATATCGGGCTGAGCAAAATACGACTTATTTGAAATTCAGATTTGAACTGCGCAAAACTCAGAAAAAGAAATCTTTCTGCGAAATTCTGTGTACTCTAAAATTACTTACCGGGTCAATTGCCAATTCTTGGTCATTGAGATTGATGGTAATTCGGATTAATATTTAGGGAGAGATATTACCTCTTTTTTTCTCCTTTCAAACAACTTGAAATGATTGAAGTTTTTCTATTTGGAATCGTCTTAGGTCTAATTCCTATTACTTTGGCTGGATTATTTGTAACTGCCTATTTACAATATAGGCGCGGCGATCAGTTGGACCTTTGATTAATTAATATCACGTTTTTTGATTGACCTCCTTTTACTATCCGGGAGGTCAAATTCAAATTGCTGTTCAAGTTAGTGACGCTAGTTCAATCTAAGAAGAACGGACTCGCGCTCTGTAGGATTTGAACCTACGACATCGGGTTTTGGAGACCCACGTTCTACCGAACTGAACTAAGAGCGCTTTCTTATCAAAACAGATAAGACTGGAAAGAAAGGGGTTGGATTCTTTTTGTAAGTTCAATACATCATGGATAGACTATACATAGGATCATAAGAATGAAAGATTATATCTGTCCAATTTGACTTGATTTCACCGAATCCCCCGTTACTGCTCGAGAGAGCAGTTATAGGTAGGGATGACAGGATTTGAACCTGTGACATTTTGTACCCAAAACAAACGCGCTACCAAGCTGCGCTACATCCCTCCAATTAGTCTCCAGTGTCATTGTAGAGAATTCCTATCTTGTTTTCCACATCGTTTTTTCGTCTATCGATTCTATATATATATAGAATTTATCTGTCCATTTCGTCCTTTTGGTCTCATTTAACATATAATATGCATTAAGATTCATAAAAAATTTTTATCCATTTGAAAAATGGAACCGAATCTGTCGGAAAATTCAATGACTATTTTTGGGGAATACTCGAGACGAAAAGGACGTTTTTATCTTATCTTTTAAGAAAAATATGGAAATAGTTACGGGATCATTGTACATGTCAATTTGAATTCGAAATTCCGCCGACAATTCTAGTACAATTAAAAGTGGTCGTTAACTACCTATGCATCTGATCATATATGTATTATCATTATGTATTACAATAAAATGAAGGGGGTTTTCAATGCGAGATCTAAAAACATATCTTTCCGTGGCACCGGTACTAAGTGCGCTATGGTTCGCGTCTTTAGCAGGTCTATTGATAGAGATTAATCGTTTTTTCCCGGATGCGTTGACATTCCCCTTTTTTTCATTCTAGTTAGTGACGTGGAAAGGAATAAAGAAGATTAGAACTACAATGAAATATCTGTCACTAATCAAGTCTCCCCCTCTATTTTTCTTTTCTCTATTTCTCTTTTCTCTATTTTTTCTGATTTTTAGAATAAGGGAGGAAAGAGAAAGAAGAAAAGTGGATTCAACGGCTGTGGGATTCGGATTCAAATTCGAATAATAGAATAATAGAGGAATGGAAGTAGACTATAAAATGTGGGTCTAGCGAAGAGTATTATACAAGATACTTAAACGAAATCGTGTACTGTGATTTGAAATATCGTTTCGAAATCTTTGGATCTTATTTGAATATATTGATTGTAGCAAAATTTTTCATAATGTGAGTTCAAGTTAGCAACTTCTACTTTATTTCTTTCTTCTTCATTTCGAATCGAAAGGAAAAGCGTTGAGTAAATAAAAAATCCAAAGGAGGTTCATGGCCAAGGGTAAGGATATCCGAATAACAGTTATTTTAGAATGTACTACTTGTGTTCGAAAGGGTGTTAATAAGGCATCAAAAGGCATTTCCAGATATATGACTCAAAAGAATCGGCACAATACGCCTAATCGATTGGAATTGAGAAAATTCTGTCCATATTGTTACAAACATACGATTCATGGGGAGATAACGAAATAGCTCGAACCGAGCACTTGCACCCTCCCGAGGAGGAGGAAAAATGCCATGCTAATTATCGCTAAGATAATTTGAATAGAAAGAAAATCCTATTGTTTTTATGTATTCTAATTCATTTTCTAGATCCAACCGAAATAGGATTTTCGGTTTAAAGAAATAAATTAAACAAACCATGGATAAATCCAAGCGACCTTTGCTTAAATCCAAGCGACCTTTGCTTAAATCCAAGCGATCTTTTCGTAGGCGTTTGCCCCCGATCCAATCGGGGGATCGAATTGATTATAGAAACATGAGTTTAATTGGTCGATTTATTAGTGAGCAAGGAAAAATATTATCTAGACGAGTAAATAAATTGACCTTGAAACAACAACGATTAATGACTCTTGCTATAAAACAAGCTCGTATTTTATCTTCGTTACCTTTTATTACTAATGAGAAACAAGGTGAAAGAAACAAGTCGACCGCGAGAGTCCGAAAGAAATATAAGTCAGACAGAAAGAAATATAAGTCGACTGTGAGAGACACAAAGAAATAGAAGGCGACCGTGAGAGACAAAAAAATAGGCTTACTCTTTCGTCACTTGAATGAAAAGTCACACCCGAACTCAAACGCAGATTGATGCTTTGTGCAAAAATCCGACAATCCGGACCGGCTTTGCTTCTCGTTTCGTAAGACAAAAACAAATCAAAAATCGGATTCAGAAGTCAAACTCCAAATTGTTGATTGAAAGTGTTGAGTCCTATTTCTTTTTTGATTCATTTTGACTCTACTTTCCCGGGGGTCATTCTCCGGGGAACTCCGTTTAAATTACTCCGGCAGATTCCTTCCAATTTACTTTTTTTATGATTTCATCGGAAATTAGATAAAGACAGTTTTTATTTGCTATAGCTATTTGCGCAAGTATTTTACGATTAAGAAGCAACTGTCTCTTGTATAGATCATGGATGAATTTACTATAGTTATAATATACCCATCCGTCACGAATTACTGAATTGATTCGAGTGATCCACAAACGACGAAAATTTCTTTTTTGCCCATTCCTATCCCGATGAGACGAAGCCAAAGCTCTTATGTCTTGTTGAGTCTTTAAAAGACCTCCCCGAAAGCTTGATATAAATGAACGTGCTTTTCTTCTACGTCTCCGAGCTATATATCCCCGTCTAGTTCTGGTCATTGAATATGCATAAATCAAACTTTGTCGAATAACTAGTTGATTTCCGTTCTTGCAGTTATTCTTTTTCCCCCTTCCTAGTCTATTAATAACCCAATGAGTTTTTCCAATGTATAAACTCAAAATTCCAATGGCTTTGGCTACGATAACCTTCCCGACCACGATTTTTTATTTTTTCGAGACCTTTGTTTTACCTCACAATTTGAAATTGGATTCTACTAGGTATTAAAAAGATAATAAGAAATATAAATTCTAAAGCAATAGTGGATTCCATCGTTTCTATGGTTACTTCTTAAACGGTGAGGTCTTCTCTATACACCGGAGCCTTTAACTTCATTTAATTAATGCTATTGGGAACTTGTATAGTTCACATTCTTTAGCTCTACCCATGAATTATCCAGTAACTAGGTCTTCACAACGAGATCTACCTATACAGTAACGGTATTTAATTATGAGGGTTGGCTGGATAGCTGACCCTGTTAGTCCGTTCTTGCAAGAGGGTGGCCTAATCTTTGAAATTGAAACCAAGAGTTCCTCCGCTTAATGGATAAGCATTTGCTACCAATGGAGAATTCTTAAATTGAGGTGATTGAATTTACACCAAGGGAAACCATAAATTTCCTACACAATGAAAGGCATATGATCCATTTTCGTTTTTTAGGTAGTAAATAGAGTTCATTTTTTCGTTCCAGCCTATTCACCGGTACTGACCTTTGATACTGGAAACTTGTTCGCTTTCCTTTGTTCTAGCTCATGATCTGAACGAGTCGCACATACAACCTAGTACACGTTCCTCGACGTTGAGGGCATCTCTTAAGAGCGGGCGATTTTGTGACATTTCTGATTGGCTGTCTTGTCTTTCTAATAAGTTGTTTAATAGTTGGCATGTTGAATCATAGATATAGATATAATTGGATGGTTTAGATCCATCCTAACCGGATTATTTCGAGTCAACTCGGTCGGTAGCGGTAATCTCAAATTAGGGATTTGCGCGAAATACAGGCTAGTATCATTTACGCCCTTCACGCCATTGAAGCCCTTGAAGCCCTTGAAGCCCTACAGAATCAACAATTCCATAAGCTTTGGCTTCTTCTGGTGACAGAAAAGCATCTCTTTCCATGTCTTCGAAGACCATCCAGAAAGGTTTGTGCGATCTTTGTACAAAAAAGTTTGTGATCTCTTCACGTAGTTTTAGCACCAAATCTGTGTCCGTGATTACCTCTTCCATGTAGCCTTGAATAAAAGTACTAGTAGGTTGGTGGATCATTACCCTGATGATATAACAAAATAAAAAGTTTTTCTATTGCACATGATGAAGGGAAGATAAAAGAAAGAGAAAAGAATAGCACGAAAAAAGATAGAATTGAACAACCGTACAGGCATCTTTCTATGCATTGCATACGGCTCTAGAATAAAATTGATCCTTACGCCCCCCCAACGAAAGAGAAAAATAGGATTGATTAGACCCCGATCGGAAAATGATCAAATTACCACCCTTCCTTTCGTGGGAGTTAAAAACTACTATGATGGCTCCGTTGCTTTCTATATTTCTTTTTTGTCGATGATTAAGCAATCCCAAAGTTGCTTTTTATTTGATTAAATAACCTAAGGAAAAAAGAATTTTTTTTTCACTAGTTCAGAACATAAATATTATTAAGAGATCTGCCGTGTGAAAAAAAGTTTGTGACGCTGAACTGCACTGCCGATAGATAAGAACACATCGGAAATACCTTTTATCTCATACTACTCTCTCGATAAAAAATCTAATGCTTTGAAAAAAACTTTTGTATATCGAATTCAAAGTGCCATGCTATTATTACTTTTTTATTCATATTTCATATGGAGATTCATTTTTCATATGGCGAAGGCATAGTCGTCTTTTTTCTTTCAAATAAAACCTCATTGGCGCCAAGCGTTAGGGAATGCTATACGTTTAGTCTGTGAGCCTCCGGCCAGGACAAAAGCTGCCATTGAAGCGGCTACTCCCAGACAGAGTGTATGCACATCTGGTAGCACAAAATTTATCGCATTATGAACAGCTAGCCCATGCATTACTCCTCCACCCGTAGAGTTTATAAATAAAAATTGCTCTTGGTTACAATCGTCGATATTCAGAAATATCATAAGACCGACAATGTGATTTGCCGTCTCGGGACTAAGGTCTTTGAATAAAAAAAGTGCTCTTTCTCGATAAAGTCGGTCGATTAGGTTAAAATTGTATTCCGTAGGAACCGTACAGGCGCCGTTTGGCGCATACGGTTCAAAAAAATTTGCAAAAAAATCAATGTGTATATTCCAATCCCCTTTCGGATTTCAGAGCATGCTCTTTACTGACTCCTAATTTTTCTTCGATTTTTCAATAAAGATGAGTTTTGATTCCTTTCCTTAGAAAAAAGAATTCATTAAACGGATCGAATTCACTTTTCATTGATGTATTCTTTCATCGCGATCCAATCCAAATCACGATGTCATTTTCTTGTTCCAAACTGGGCCTCTTTTATCTTACTCTTTTTAGGTTTATACTCTACTCCGGGTAAAGATCTGCCCGCCTTCGATTTGCACATATAGGACAAATACTCCCCTTACCACTTCTTTTTTCTCAATCCGTACAGTCCGGCAAATATTTGAGGTCTTTATACATATTACTCGATTGATTAAGAGAACAGTTTAAAATCACTTCTATTTCCAAAGAAGATTTCTTTAGAAAGAGGAATCCCTTTATAAGGAGTAATGGTAGATATATTACCAATTGGTTTTTTTAAACGAAGTCTGGATATTTCAATTTCTTAGTCCAACCGAGCCAGCCATAAATTATTTGAATTGATAATAGTAATTTGAATCCCCTTAAAAAAAGGATCTAATTGCACTTCACGCTCCAAATTTTTGATGATCCAATTCATCTTTTTTGGGCGAAATAGAGGATCTCTTGATCGGGGAGAGAAGGGGGAAAGCCCATATGACCCAATAGATCTGCCAAGTCGCACTATAAGTCAACCCAAGTTGCTTCCTCGTCTTCGTCGTCAGGAATATCATAAGGTATTTTCGGCACACCAACAGGCATTAAATGAAAGAAAAAATAAAAAAAAATACTAGACTTTAGATGTGAAAACGTAAGAAGAGTTTTATTGTTTTTATAATATTGTTCTTTATCAAAAATGCAGAAAGAAAGACAGAATGAATAAGATCAATTCTTAGAACTAGGCCCCTGTAATCATGAACAAGGATGGTCACATTCGTTTATAGAAAAGGCATCAAGCGGCCCATTGCATATTGGTACTTATCGAGTATAGAATAAATCTGCTTCTCTTTTTTCCTACGAACGTAATTGTTCCATTATTGCTAATAGAATCAAACAAATTATGAACCCTTGCTCTGAACTAATCGCCCTCTCCTCGGGGGACGTAACATCGGCAGAGTATAGTCGTGTCCAATGCAATAAAGTTGCGTAGTGTCTTTTTTCTTTGATAAAGGGGTATTTTCATGGGTTTGCCTTGGTATCGTGTTCATACTATCGTATTGAATGATCCCGGCCGGTTGCTTGCTGTTCATATAATGCATACAGCTCTGGTTGCTGGTTGGGCCGGTTCGATGGCTCTGTATGAATTAGCAGTTTTTGATCCTTCTGACCCCGTTCTGGATCCAATGTGGAGACAGGGTATGTTTGTCATACCCTTCATGACGCGTTTAGGAATAATCAATTCATGGGGTGGCTGGGGTATCACAGGAGGGACTATAACATCTCCGGGTATTTGGAGTTACGAAGGTGTCGCCGGAGCGCATATTGTGTTTTCGGGCTTGTGCTTTTTAGCAGCTATCTGGCATTGGGTGTATTGGGATCTAGAAATATTTACTGATGAACGTACAGGAAAACCTTCGTTGGATTTGCCCAAGATCTTTGGAATTCATTTATTTCTCGCGGGGGTGACTTGCTTTGGTTTTGGTGCATTTCATGTAACAGGCTTGTATGGTCCGGGAATATGGGTGTCCGATCCTTATGGACTAACTGGAAAAGTACAACCGGTAAATCCAGCGTGGGGCGTGGAAGGTTTCGATCCTTTTGTTCCGGGAGGAATAGCCTCTCATCATATTGCGGCTGG